CTTTTACATATCCACCTAGTGTTTCTATTTTTATGGAAATGATACAAAGAAAGATATCTCTGTTCACAATACAAAAACTCTCTTCTGATCAATTGTATAATCATTATCATTTGAGTTCTATCAATGAACACAAAAGAAAAAATTTAAATACAAAATTGATAAATAGAGTTAAAATACTAGATAAAGAAAACCTTGTTGAAGATATACTTGAAAAAAGGATTCAATTTTGTAATGACAAAAAAAAAAAAAAATATTTACCAAAAACATATGATCCTTTTTTAAATGGATACTGTAGAGAAAAAATAGAAATGAATTTTTCACTCTCAATGATAAATGAAACTTTGATAAAAAATGATAGAACAAAAATTTTGATAAATAAAATCCACAATATAATTCGTAATAATAATTTTTATAAAAAAGAAGAACAAATTGATCTAGTTAATAAAAAATGGAAACCTAAAGAAATTTTTAAAATAGTTCCTCGAGAGTCATATAAATTAATTGATGTAATCGCCCAAGTAGAACAACAGGAACAAGGAAGTATAGTGGAGGAGTATGATATTATTCCAAGAGAAGACAAACTTATAATAGTTGTTTATGAAACCTACCTAGAAGATGAAGTATATTTAATAGATTATTTAAAAGAATCATATTTCGATCAAAGCCTAACCATAGGTTCTATGCGCCCTCAAAGACGTAAAACAACTGTTTTGAAACTTTTTCAAGGAAACGTACATTCACCTCTTTTTTTTGATCGAATAGGCAAACCTTTTTTTTTTTCTTTTGATCTCCTCAACCTGATGCAAATTTTTTTAAAAAAGTGGATACGCAAAAAGAACGAATTAAAAATATCGAATTATACAAAGGAAAATACAGGAGAAAATGATAAAAAAGCAGAAAACATAAGAGAAAAATGGGAAAGTAGAAAAAGAAAGGAAAAAATACGTATAGAAATAGCAGAAAACTGGGATAATATTGTGTTTACTCAAGTACTAAGAAGTTCTTTATTAATAACTCAATCAATTATTCGAAAATATATTGTCATACCTTCATTGATAATAGCAAAAAATCTTATTCGTATGTTATTATTTGAATTGCCCGAATGGTCCGAGGATTTCAAAGATTGGAATAAGGAGATCCATATTAAATGTACCTATAATGGTATTCCAATATCAGATAACGAATTTCCGAACGACTGGTTAACAGAGGGTATTCAGATAAAGATCCTATTTCCTTTTCGTCTTAAACCTTGGCACCCATCTAAGTTACAATCTCCTAATAAAAATTCAAAAAAAAAAAAAGAACAACGACAACAAAAAAAATGTAGTTTTTTAACAGTTTTGGGAATGGAAGTTGAATTACCTTTTAATTCTCCCCGAAAACGATTTTTCTTTTTTGAACCCATTTTTCAAGAACTTAAAAAAACAATGAAAAAATGGAAAAAGAAGCGTTTTAAAATTTTACAATTTTTAAAAGAAAAAACAAACTTGCTTTTTCTAAAAGTAAAACAATTCTCAAAAATAACGAATTTAAATACAAAATTGATAAATAGAGAAATACCAATATACCAGTTGAATGAAGCTAAAAAAGAAAAAAAATTGAGAATTAGTAATCAAATAATTGATGAATTGTCCATTCCCCTTCGATCTATTGATTGGACAAAGAATTCATTGAGAGAACAAGAAATGAAATATCTGATTGATATAACAAACACATTAATAAATAAAACAAACACAATTATAAATATTATTTCTATAATAAATATAAAAGAAAAACAAAAAGAGTTTAGAACTTTACAAAAAAATATTAGTCCTAACAAAATAAGTTCTGATCATAAAAGATTAAAATCTTCCCACATAAAATGGAAAAAAAAAAAAAATGTTGAATTAATTCGTAAATTCCACCATTTTATCAAAGTTTTGAACAAAAAGATATATATATATATCTTTTTAGGGATGATTAATATCCCCAGAATTAATGCACAACTTTTGATTGAATCAATAAAAAAAAAAATCAAAAAATACATCTCCAATAATGAAGAAAATCAAGAAAGAATTGATAAAACAAATCAAAATATAAAAACAAATCAAAATATAACTCACTTTATTGAAACTATAAAAAAATCAGTTTTTTATATTAATAATAAGAATACAAATCTTTTTTTTGATTTATCATACTTGTCTCAAGCATATGTATTTTACAAATTATCACAAACCGAAGTTATTAAATTATCTAAGTTAAGATCCATCTTTCAATATCATGGAACATCCATTTTTCTTAAGAATGAAATAAAAGATTATTTTGTTGAAGTCCAAAAAATATTTCATTCCCAATTTAAACAAAAGAATTTTAAAAATCCTAGAATGAATCAATGGAAAAACTGGTTACAAGGTCATTATGAATACGATTTATATTCGATTAAATGGTCCAGATTAATACCAAAAAAATTTAGAAATAGAATCTATCAAGGTCGTATATTCAAAAATACGTCTTTAAAAGAATGTGATTCTTATGAAAAAAACCGCTCAATTCAGTATAAAAAAAAAATATATTTTGAAACATACTACGCATTACCCAATCAAAAAGATAATTTTCAAAAGGAATATATATATAATCTCTTATCATATAAATCTATTAATTATGAAGATAAAAAAAATGCATATATTTATAGATTTCCAGTACAAGTAAATAATAATAAAAAAATGGATTATATTTCCAATAATGATAAAAAAAAATTATTTGATATGCTAGAATGTATCCCTATCAATAATTATCTAGTAGAAGATAATATTATAAATATTAATAAATATTCGGATAGAAAATTTTTTGATTGTGGAATTCTACATTTTTGTCTTAAAAAAAAGGCCTCAATATCGGCCTGGATCAATATTGAGGCTGGTACCAACAGTAATAAAAATACTAAACCCGGGGTTTATAATTATAAAATAATTGATAAAATGGATAAGAACGCTTTTTTTGATTGGATGGGAATGAATGAAGAAATAGTAAGTTGTTCCATATCGAATTTTGAACTTTGGTTCTTCCCAGAAATTGTAAAACTTTATAATGAATATAGGATTAACCCGTGGATTATACCAATTCAATTCATCTTTTATAATTGGAATGTAAATGATACTTTTAGTAAAAATCAAAATATTATTGAAAAGCAAAAAAAATATATTTTTATATCATCACAAGAAAAATATGTTCAAGAAGAGTATGCAGAATCAGATTTTAAAAAACGTAGAAATAAAAAGCACTACAAGAAAAATACGGAAGTAGAACTCGCTTTTTTACTAAAAAGATATTTCTGTTTTCAATTAAAATGGAATAATTCCTTAACTCTAAATGAACGAATGATGAATAACATAAACGTATATTGTCTACTGCTTGGACTAATAAACCCAAGAGAAATTATGATATCCTCTCTTCAAAGCGGAGAAATTCGTCTGGATATTTTTATAATTAAGAAGGATTTAACTCTTCCAAAATTGATGAAAAAGGGAATATTGACTATCGAACCAGTTCGTCTATCGGTAAAAACCAACGGACAATTTATTATGTATCAAACTATAGGTCTTTCATTAGTTCATAAGAATAAATTTCAAAGATACCAAGAAAAAGGCTATAGGGATAAGAATACTTTTGATGAATCCATTGAAATACATGAAAAAAGGACTGGAAATAGATATAAAAAAAATGATGATTTCCTTGTTCCTGAAAATATTTTACCCTCTACAGTTTGTAGAGAGTTGAGAATTCTAAGTTGTTTCAATTCTAAGAATGAAAAAAATATCCATAAAAATAACGCATTTTATAATCCAAATAGAGTGAAAAATCGTATTCACGTTTTAGATAAAAGTAAATATCTTGATAGATATAATAATAAACTAATTAAATTAAAACTCTTTCTTTGGCCCAATTATCGATTAGAAGATTTAGCTTGTATGAATCGTTATTGGTTTGATACAAATAATGGAAGTCGTTTTAATATGGTAAGAATATATATGTATCTACAATTGCAAATTCGTTAATGCGACATTTTTATAATATGTGTACTATATTTAGTATCTGAAGAACAAAAAAAAATAAACATCTCCGTTATCTTACGTTTTGATACATAATATGACTTTAATTCAATGTAAATGTACAAATGAATCAATCAAATTTTCTTATTGAAATTTTTTTTAAGTCTAACTATTTTTTTTTTTTAAGTCTAACTATTTTTTGTACGTGTAAAAATATACCATACTTTTTATATTTATATCCTAATTCCATTTTCAAAAAGGGATTAAGTATTAATTAATAATGTATTTTATTTGACAAAAAATAAAAATATAAATTTGTTGAAATACAAAACAAAATTGAAATAAGTGACAATGCTAATTGTATATTATTACTCATCAATAAAATAAATAAAATATATAGATAATATCTAAAACTATAAGGAATTTTTTTTATGATAAAAAACACATTGATCTCGGTTATTTCGAAAGAAGAAAAAAGGGGGTCTGTTGAATTTCAAGTATTAAGTTTCACGAATAAGATACGAAGACTTACTTCACATTTGGAATTGCACAAAAAAGACTATTTATCTCAAAGAGGTCTACGTAAAATTCTGGGAAAACGCCAAGGGTTACTGTGTTATTTATCAAAGAAAAATAGAATACATTATAAAGAATTAATTAAGCAATTGGATATTCGGGAGTCAAAAACTCGTTAATTTGAAAAGTCATTTTGAATTATTTGATTTATTAGATATAGATATTGAATTTTGTTAGATATTCAATTTGAATCAACTTATTTGTGTTTTCGGCAATTCATGGAAAAATGAATCGAGGCAAAACTTATGACTGGACCAGCTACAAGAAAAGACCTCATGCTAGTCAATATGGGCCCCCACCACCCATCAATGCACGGTGTTCTTCGACTCATCGTCACTTTAGACGGTGAAGACGTTATTGACTGTGAACCCATATTGGGTTATTTACATAGAGGAATGGAAAAAATTGCGGAAAACCGAACAATTATACAATATCTACCTTATGTAACACGTTGGGATTATTTAGCTACTATGTTCACAGAAGCAATAACCATAAATGGACCAGAACAGTTGGTAAATATTCAAGTACCTAAAAGAGCCAGCTATATCAGAGTTATTATGTTGGAGTTAAGTCGTATAGCTTCTCATCTGTTATGGCTTGGCCCGTTTATGGCCGATATTGGCGCACAGACTCCTTTCTTCTATATTTTCAGAGAAAGAGAATTTGTCTATGATCTATTCGAAGCTGCCACCGGAATGAGAATGATGCATAATTTTTTTCGTATCGGGGGAGTCACAGCTGATCTACCTCATGGCTGGATAGATAAATGTTTGGATTTCTGCGATTATTTTTTGACAGAAGTTGCTGAATATCAAAAACTTATTACAAAAAATCCTATTTTTTTAGAACGAGTTGAGGGCGTAGGCATTATTAGTGGAGAAGAAGTAATAAATTGGGGTTTATCAGGACCAATACTGCGAGCTTCAGGAATACAATGGGATCTTCGTAAAGTTGATCATTATGAGTGTTATGACGAATTTGATTGGGAAGTTCAATGGCAAAAAGAAGGAGATTCATTAGCTCGTTATTTAGTTAGACTTGGTGAAATGACGGAATCCATAAAGATTATTCAACAGGCTTTGGAAAAAATTCCAGGGGGACCTTATGAAAATTTAGAAAGCCGATGTTTTGATAGAGAAAGGTATCCGGAATGGAATGATTTTGAATACAGATTCATTAGTAAAAAACCTTCGCCTACTTTTGAGTTGCCGAAACAAGAACTTTATGTGAGAGTCGAAGCTCCAAAAGGGGAATTGGGCATTTTTCTGATAGGGGATCAGGGTAGTTTTCCTTGGAGATGGAAAATTCGACCACCAGGTTTTATAAATTTGCAAATTCTTCCTCAGTTAGTTAAAAGAATGAAATTGGCCGATATTATGACAATACTAGGTAGCATAGATATCATTATGGGAGAAGTTGACCGTTAAAATGATAATTAATACAACAAATGTACAAGATATCAATTCTTTTTCAAGATTGGAATCCTTAAAAGAGGTCTATGAAATTATATGGGTGCTTGTCCCTATTTTTACTCCTATATTCGGAATCACGCTAGGTGTATTAGTAATTGTATGGTTAGAAAGAGAAATATCCGCAGGGATACAACAACGTATTGGACCTGAATATGCTGGTCCTTTGGGAGTTCTTCAAGCTTTAGCAGATGGTACAAAATTGCTTTTAAAAGAAAATCTTCTTCCATCTAGGGGGGATACTCATTTATTCAGTATCGGACCATCTATAGCAGTTATATCAATTCTACTAAGTTATTCAGTAATTCCTTTTGGTTATCGCCTTGTTTTAGCCGATCTCAATATTGGTATTTTTTTATGGATTGCCATTTCAAGTATTGCTCCTATTGGACTTCTTATCTCAGGATATGGTTCAAATAATAAATATTCTTTTTTAGGTGGTCTACGAGCTGCTGCTCAATCGATTAGTTATGAAATACCATTAACTCTATGTGTATTATCAATATCTCTGCGTGCGAGTCGTTAAGACATAAACTTCTCCTATTTTTTTTTTTTTTTTAATGAATTGAATAGTTTTCTATTCATTATTTATATTAATGAAATAAATTAGATAGTTATATGAGTGAAATAAAACAGCTTATAGAAAAAAGAATTCGCAGTAAAAATATTGAGTCTCATTTTCTAGGTATAAGAGTTAAGCGGAAATAAACATCATAAAAAGACAACTTTTATCCCAAGATTGGTTAATTAATTATCCCGTCTTGAAGCGGACTCAAAAAAAAGATGAACCCTAGTGAATTTTCACTATTATTTGTATGTACTAGTATACATCTATTACCATAATACGGGCGATTGAACAAAAATGAGTGGATGATTAGAAACACCAAAATATGCAAAGGATTAGTAATAGAGATTTTAAAAATTATCAAAAATAAGAGAAGAGAAACATTTTTTCAAAATGGATAATAAAAAAGGAATACTAATTGGGGCTTTAAATTCGTAGAAATGATCAGGCAGTACTCCCCACGATTCCGATCCAGAATATGCTTCTATCTACCCATTAACTAAATGACTATCGAAAACGAAATAATCCCTTATTTCATAAGTTCCCCCCTTTTTTTCTGAGAAACAAGAATAGGAACGAAAAAAAAAAAAAAAAAATAGAAAGAATACAAGTACAAAAAAAGATACCTTTTTTTTTTTTCTTTCTTATCTCCATGCTATTCCAATATTCATTTTCTTTCCCATATCCGTATTCATAAAGGGAAAATTCGTGTCAGAATTGACGAACTAATAGAATGATTATTTCGTTTTTCGTAATTAAAACCGCTGGATTATTTGTTTTTCTAAAAAAAGTATTTTAGTGAAGAATTAAGTTATTACTCAACGACGAAAAATTTTAATTTTTAAAGAGGATGAGATCAATTCAGAAGTCATTTTTTTATTTATAATTTTCTTTTTTATTAAAAAAAAGAAAATTATAATTATATTTATTATTCAAATAAAACGAAAACAGACAGAATTCCATTGATTTAATTTTGGAATACACGATAGATAAATTTAAATACTATACTATCACTATCCGACAAAACATGCATATCAAGATAAATAATATTGACCAATTCCTTAAATTTATTTATATCTTTTGAGGAGCCGTATGAAGTGCAAATCTCATGTACGGTTCTGTAATAGCGATGAGAACAGTAATGTTATTGGCGACTATAATTATCTAACAGTTCAAGTACGGTTGATATAGTTGAAGCTCAATCAAAATATGGTTTTTGGGGGTGGAATTTGTGGCGTCAACCTATAGGGTTTATGATTTTTTTAATTTCGTCCTTAGCAGAATGTGAAAGATTACCTTTTGATTTACCAGAAGCAGAGGAAGAATTAGTAGCGGGTTATCAAACCGAATATTCGGGTATAAAATTTGGTTTATTTTACGTTGCTTCCTATCTAAATCTATTAGTTTCTTCATTATTAGTAACAGTTCTGTATTTGGGCGGGTGGGATATATCTATTCCGTACATATTAAATTCTTCACTTTTTGAAATAAATAAAGCAGGTGGACTCTTTGTAATGACAATTGGTATCTTTATTACATTAGTTAAAACTTATTTGTTCTTGTTCATTTCTATAACAACAAGATGGACTTTACCCAGACTAAGAATGGATCAATTATTAAATCTTGGATGGAAATTTCTTTTACCTATTTCTCTCGGTAATTTATTATTAACAACTTCTTTCGAACTCTTTTCACTATAAAGGAATACAATGTTTTATATTCACGACTTGTCTCAAGCAAGAGAAAGAAACAAACATCAAATTATTCATAGATATTACAATATGTTCCCTATGATAACTGGGTTCATGAACTATGGTCAACAAACAGTACGAGCTGCAAGATACATTGGTCAAAGTTTCATGATTACTTTATCCCACGCAAATCGTTTGCCCGTAACTATTCAATATCCTTACGAAAAATTAATCACATCCGAGCGTTTCCGCGGTCGAATCCATTTTGAATTTGATAAATGTATTTCTTGTGAAGTATGTGTTCGTGTATGTCCTATAGATCTACCCGTTGTTGATTGGAAATTTGAAACTTATATTCGAAAGAAACAATTGCTTAATTACAGTATTGATTTTGGAATCTGTATATTTTGTGGTAACTGCGTTGAATATTGTCCAACAAATTGTTTATCCATGACAGAAGAATATGAACTTTCTACTTATGATCGTCATGAATTAAATTATAATCAAATTGCTTTAGGTCGTTTACCAATGTCAGTAGTTCACGATTCTACAATTCGAACAATTTCAAATTCTCCTGAAATTTCAATAAAAAAGAAGTAAATCCCGTGATTAAATAGTAATTTCCAATTACTAAATTTCTGTTTTAATCTAAAGGAGTGAGGTTTCTTTCGTTTTGTTTGTTTGGTCACTAACAAAAAATCCCAATTTTTGATTAATCGGAATTGCAGCTTTTTTTAGATTGAAAATATATTAATAATTGAAAAAAAAAAAAGATATTAATAATATCTTAAATTATTTCAAAATACATAATTTCGAAATACTCTTTCATATAAAAAATGAAATGAATCCAATAAAAGTACATACATTAATTCACAACCTTTCAGATTAAATTACGAATTGACAACCGTTTTTTTCCTGGTCGAGTCAATAAGTTCATGAAAAATATTTGTATTTTTTGATTTTTTATTGTACATATAATGGATTTGCCTGGACCGATACATGATTTTCTTTTAGTCTTGTTGGGATCAGGTCTTATATTAGGCAGTATGGGTGTCGTATTACTTACCAATTCAATTTATGCTGCTTTTTCATTGGGACTGGTTCTTGTTTGTATATCTTTTTTTTATATTTTATCAAACTCCCATTTTGTAGCTGCTGCCCAACTACTTATTTATGTGGGAGCTATAAATGTTTTAATCATATTTGCTGTCATGTTTATGAAGGGTTCAGAATATTCCAAAGATTTTAATCTTTGGACCATTGGAAGTGGAGTTACTTTGCTGGTTTGTACAAGTATTTTTGTTTCACTAATAAATACTATTCTAGATACGTCATGGTATGGGATTATTTGGACTACAAGATCAAATCAGATTCTAGAGCAAGATTTGATAAGTACTAGTCAACAAATTGGAATTCATTTATCAACAGATTTTTTTCTTCCATTTGAACTCATTTCAATAATTCTTTTAGCTGCTTTGGTAGGTGCAATTGCCGTGGCTCGCCAGTAATTAATCGTTAGAACTAGCAACTGCAATCTAAATACTAAATAAAACTTTGTTATAGGTTATCAAACCCATACTCTTTACTTGAACTTTAATTAAGTATATTTTAAAAAATTGTTTCTATCTAAATTCTTTTTTTTTATTCGATCTATTACCAATAGATTTCCCTTGTTCTGTACTTTTTCTAGTCAATCGAATTGAATCTCAAAAATTGTTACTTATATTGAATATTGAAATGAATCGAAATTGATAAGGAGTTGGTCAATGATGCTCGAACATGTACTTGTTGTAAGTGCCTATTTATTTTGTATTGGTACCTATGGATTGATCACAAGCCAAAATATGGTTAGAGCCCTTATGTGTCTTGAACTGATCCTGAATGCAGTTAATATTAATTTGGTAACATTTTCTGATTTTTTTGATAGTCGTCAATTAAAAGGTAATATTTTCGCCATTTTTGGTATAGCTATTGCAGCCGCTGAAGCAGCTATTGGACCAGCTATTGTTTCGTCAATTTATCGTAACAGAAAATCAACTTGTATTAATCAATCGAATTTGTTAAATAAGTAGTCTTCATTAGATAAATGATGATATTCATCAAGTTGAATTATCTGTTTAGCCGTAGAATAGGATACATAATGTATGAAGAAAACGTAAGAAATTAAAGTATCTTGGCCCTATCGCACGATTCAATCTCATAGTAAGTTTAGATTGATTAGATAAATTAGAATAAATTATTGATTCATCTGGTATCTAAATAATGATTAATTTAAAGCTTTATTACTAGATCGAAAATTGATGATGTTCAAAAATTTATAGATCCAATGTCACATTCAGTAAAGATTTATGATACATGTATAGGGTGTACTCAATGTGTCCGAGCTTGCCCCACGGATGTATTAGAAATGATACCTTGGGACGGATGTAAAGCTAAGCAAATTGCTTCTGCTCCAAGAACAGAAGACTGTGTTGGTTGTAAGAGATGTGAATCCGCTTGTCCAACGGATTTCTTGAGTGTTCGGGTTTATTTATGGCATGAAACAACTCGAAGCATGGGTCTAGCTTATTGATACATGCCAGAAAACCATACTTGAATACATTTGATTTTTTTTTTACTGACAACAACTCGTGCTCGAAAAAATATATATATATATATATTTTCGAGCACGAGTTGTTTTAGTCCAAGTGTATCTTGTTTTTACTACGAATTATTTTCCTTGGTTAACAATAGTTGTAGTTTTGCCAATATTTTTAGGTTCCCTACTTTTCTTTCTCCCGCATAAAGGAAATAAGGTCATTAAGTGGTATACCATATGTATATGCTTTTTCGAACTCCTTATAACAACCTATACATTTTGTTATCATTTTGAATTTGACGATCCATTAAGTCAATTAACAGAAAATTATAAATGGATCCATTTTTTGAATTTTTACTGGAGATTGGGAATAGATGGTCTTTCTATAGGACCTATTTTACTGACGGGGTTTATCACCACTTTAGCTACTTTAGCGGCTTGGCCGGTTACGCGGAATTCTCGATTATTCCATTTCCTAATGTTAACTATGTATAGCGGTCAAATCGGATCATTTTCTTCTCGAGATCTTTTACTTTTTTTTCTCATGTGGGAATTTGAATTAATTCCTGTTTATTTACTTCTATCAATGTGGGGAGGCAAGAAGCGTTTGTATTCAGCTACAAAATTTATTTTGTACACTGCAGGGAGTTCCATTTTTTTGTTAATGGGAGTTCTAGGTATTGGTTTATATGGTTCTAATGAACCAACATTCAATTTTGAAACATCAGCTAATCAATCGTATCCTGTCGCATTGGAAATAATATTTTATATTGGATTTTTTATTGTTTTTGCTGTCAAATCACCGATTATACCCTTACATACATGGTTACCAGACACACATGGAGAGGCACATTACAGTACTTGTATGCTTCTAGCCGGAATCTTATTAAAAATGGGAGCATATGGATTAGTTCGCATCAATATGGAATTATTCCCCTACGCTCATTCTATATTTTCTCCCTGGTTGATCATAGTAGGGATAATTCAAATAATCTATGCAGCTTTAACATCTCCTGGTCAACGTAATTTAAAAAAAAGAATAGCTTATTCTTCCGTATCTCATATGGGTTTCATAATTATAGGAATTGGATCTATAAGCGATGCGGGACTCAATGGATCTATTTTACAAATAATTTCTCATGGATTTATTGGTACTGGGCTTTTTTTCCTAGCGGGAACAGGTTTTGATAGAATACGTCTTGTTTATCTTGACGATATGGGAGGAATGGCTATACCAATTCCTAAAATATTTACGACTTTCAGTATTTTATCAATGGCTTCCCTTGCATTACCGGGAATGAGTGGTTTTGTTGCAGAATTAATAGTCTTTTTTGGAATTATTACCAGCCAAAAATACTTTTTAATGACAAAAATATTAATTCTTTTTATAATGGCAATTGGAATGGTATTAACTCCTATTTATTTATTATCTATGTTACGCCAGATGTTTTATGGATACAAACTTTTTAATGTTCCAAATTTTTCTTTTTTTGATTCAGGACCGCGAGAGTTGTTTGTTTCGATTTCTATACTTTTACCTATCATAGGTATTGGTATTTATCCAGATTTTGTTTTATCACTATCAGTTGATAAAGTTGAAGCTATTTTAGCTAATTCTTTTTATAGATAATTTTCTTTCATAAATCTAAAAATAAAACAGCAATACAATATTTCAATAATAATGATTTAAAATGGAATTTGTTGTAGAAAATAAGTGAAAAAAATGAATTGAACTTGCAACCATATACATTTTTATTTTCTGAGAACCCTTTGAATCACTACATTACTTGATTCAAAGGGTTCTCTTTTTCCATGATTTACACGAATTTTTGTTATATATACTGTTCTATGTTTCGATTCATTAGGTCCTTTCTTCAATTCAATTAAATGTTTAATGTAAATGAACCATAACTATGTAGTCCTATCCCTAATAAATTGACCCCAAAATAGCATATCCAAATTATAAGAAAACCCATAGAGGCCACAATTGAAGAATTTACACTTTCAAAATTTTTATTTGTTCTAATATGTAAATAAATTGCGAATATGGTCCAAGTAATAAATGCCCACGTTTCCTTTGGATCCCAATTCCAATATGATCCCCATGCCTCATTAGCCCATACTGCTCCTGAAAGAATACCTATGCTTAAAAAGATAAACCCTATACTAATAGTACGATAACTCCAATGATCTAATTGATGAATCAATTGAAACTTGTAATAATTATTAGAATAAAAGAAATAAGTGTTTTTTAAAACATTGTTTCCGTCGTTCATGTATTGGATCTCACCCAGGGAAAATGACTTATTTAAAAAATGACTGTTTTTACCAAAAATTCCTATGACTTTTTGAAATGTAATGACTACAAGAGCTAATGAAAATAATGATCCACATAAAAGAGATCCATAACCCAATACCATCATACTTACATGCATCATTAACCAATGAGATTGAAGAGCCGGGACTAATATTTCGGATTGATGCATGTAAGTTAAAAATATTGAAGTAGAAAAACCTTGGGTGAAAATAGTACTTGGCATGCTTATTGAACTTAAACTAAAATAGTTTTTATTTTTTTTGAAATATGTAACCATATGAATAATGGAAAAACTCCATGAAAGAAATAGTAATGATTCATATAAATCACTTAATGGAAAATGTCTCAAATAAATCCAACGAGTAACTAATAATCCCGTTATAAAAAAAAAAGTAACTATCATTCCTTTTTCTACGGAAACATAGAGTCCTACGATTTCATCAACTAATAAGGTTATCAAAAGAATTGTAATTACAATCGAAACGATTGAAAGGGATATATGAGTTAATATATGTTCTACAGTTGAAAATATCATAAAAAAAGGGGGGGGAGATCTATCAATTATAAGAATAGAAATCGGGAACTAAATTCATTATATTATAGTCCTTATTCCTTTATAATACCTTATTTTTTAAGAATATTTTGAATTTAAAATAAAAATATAAGGTGCCATGCCGCTACTCGGATTCGAACCGAGATGCTCTAGCACTGCTTCCTAAGAGCAGCGTGTCTACCGATTTCACCATAGCGGCTTTCTCAAAATCATAATAACTTATTTTGATTCAATCGTCGAGATTGAAAAAATAAATTCAATGGAATATTTTTTAGAAAATCAAAAACTGTATAAAAAAAATGAAGTAAACCTAAAGAAGATAAAAAAAAGATTAAGATAAGAAGAAAGAAACTTTTTAAATTGGGTTAATTAACAGGAGGAGGGGTAGAGATATATTATATATGGTAATATAAATTGAGGGAGATAATATTTTAAGACAATAAACAAAAAGTTTTCAATTTTATCAACTAATTTTTTAATTTTAATAACTTATTCATTTTGAATAAAGAATTTATTACTAGATTTTATATATTTATATAATTAGATTTATATAATTAGACGGAAATTATAGGATAAAATAAATAATCAAATAAAAGTTAAGAAAAAACTTTTTGTTTAGGGTCGATGGGGATTCTGATTTTCCCCATCCCAAAAATGAAAGAACAAACATGCTCAAACTAAAATGAAAGGTAAAACCTTGTTTATTATTTTTTCTTTGAACTTTCTTTATGAAGTTAAGTTTTTTCTTTTTCAAAAAGTATCATTTTTTTTTTAGAATTTAGTAAACAAAATTCTTTTTAGTTTACATACCCTAAACGAAAAAAAAAAGTATATTTAAAGGAAAAAAAGAATTAAATATAGATCCCATTAGGAAATACTAATTCTTGTTTACTTGTTTAATTGATTCTTTTTTATTTAACTAGTCTTTTTTTTGAGTTAAAAGGGTTCAGATTATTAGAATATTTCTTTTTTTATTTTATTTGTTGCACAAAAAAACTTTTTGAATTCCCTGTAGAAAGAGATTTTGCTAATGAAAAAGCTTTGAACGCTGCCCAATACCCTTTGCTTTTCCAAATATTTTTACGAATACGTTTTTTTGATAGAGAAGTGCGCTTTTTTGGAACTGCCATTTTAAAATTAAAATAAGTTATTCATTTCTATAGTTGGATGTGAAAGACATATTTTGCTTAAAAAAAATTATTCGTTACTATCGTTACTATAATATTTATTATATATTTGTTCTTTTTATTTGATTCCTTTCCTAATCTAAGGATTTTATAAAAATCCATTAAAATATATTCTGAGAAACAAACATAAAAGAAAGAAAAAAAGTATACTACTAATATAGTATTATTGCAAAAAAGAATACAACAAGAAAAGAGTCTATTTCGGGTCTGGCCCGGCATTCTCTATTTTCGCAGTCTTCCATTTATATATGAATGGAATATACATGTCATAAAATAGATCGAAAATTTTAAAAACTCAAGCTTTTTATTTATATGAACTTAATTTTAATTTTTTAATTCGACTGAAACTAGTAATTCATTTGGGAAAGAATATATTTTTTTTGATTTCATATTTTACTAATTCCTTTGGTAAATCCTTTTATAATTTATTTATGTCAAAGGATAGTGATAATATATAAATATAATTATTTTTTTAATTGAAACCAATCCATTCATTTCAAAAAGTAATCAGTTAATGATTTTGAATAAAAGAACTCAAAAAAAGTGCTTATTTTGGGGGGTTTGGTCTATCGTTTATAATTCATACAAAATTTTTTGGGGGGTATAATTTTTTGTCCTTCCTCTATAAACCTTGCTCTATACTATAAATAAAAAGTTTTGTAATGCGTAAAAAATAATAATGCAAATTTGTAATTTAATTTTCTATATCGTAAAAAAAAAAAAAGAAATAGAAGTTTTTATTAAGAATTTCTTTTTAGTATATTATGGGAACAATTCTAAGTTCTTGATTGGAAAGATTTGAAGTATTTGAAAAAATGAAGAATAATTAAGAATAGAAAATTCTATTTAACTTTTACATATTTGAATTTGTTATTAACTGACCCCTTTCAAAAGAAAAAAAAGTTCGTGAATCAGAAATAATAAATTAGTAAATAGTAAAAAAATCTTTTTTTATGGAATATACATATCAATATTCATGGATCATACCTTTTATTTCACTTCCAGTTCTTATGTTACTAGCAGGGGGGATATTCCTTTTTCCGACGTCAACAAAAAAACTTCGCCGTATATGGTCTTTTACTAGTGTTCTCTTTTTAAGTATAGTGATGATTTTTTCATTTTATTTGTTTATTTATCAAATAAGTAACAGTTATGTTTATCAATATGTATGGTCTTGGACTATCAATAATGATTTTTCTTTAGAGTTTGGCTACTTGGTTGATCCACTTACTTCGATTATGTTATTATTAATTACTACTGTTGGAATTTTGGTTCTTATTTATAGTGACAATTATATGTTTCATGATCAAGGATATTTGAGATTTTGTGCTTATATGATTTTTTTCAATACTTCAATGTTGGGATTAGTTATTAGTTCTAATTTGGTACAAATTTATATTTTTTGGGAATTAGTTGGAATGTGTTCGTATCTATTAATAGGTTTTTGGTTTACACGACCTATTGCGTCCAATGCTTGTCAAAAAGCATTTGTAACGAATCGTGTGGGGGATTTTGGTTTATTATTAGGGATTTTAGGTCTTTATTGGATAACTGGTAGTTTTGAATTTCGAGATTTGTTTAAAATATTCAATAACTTGATTTCTAATAATGAGGTTCATTTTTTATTTGTTAGTTTATGTGCCTTCCTATTATTTTCTGGTGCAGTTGCTAAATCTGCTCAATTTCCCCTTCATGTGTGGTTACCTGATGCTATGGAGGGACCTACTCCCATTTCGGCTCTTATCCATGCTGCTACGATGGTAGCAGCGGGAATTTTTCTTGTGGCTCGGTTTATTCCTCTTTTCATAGTCATACCTTACATAATGAATATAATAGCTTTGATCGGTATAATAACAGTACTGTTTGGAGCTACTTTAGCTCTTGCTCAAAAAGATATTAAGAAAAGCTTAGCTTATTCTACAATGTCCCAATTGGGTTATATGATGTTAGCTTTGGGTATAGGGTCTTATCGAGCTGCTTTATTTCATTTGATTACTCATGCTTATTCAAAAGCTTTGTTGTTTTTAGGATCAGGTTCCATTATCCATTCAATGGAATTGGTTGTTGGATATTCTCCAGATAAAAGTCAGAATATGGTTCTTATGGGTGGTTTAACAAAGCATGTCCCAATTACAAAATTTTTTTTTTATTAGGTACACTTTCTCTTTGTGGTATTCCACCCCTTGCCTGTTTTTGGTCTAAAGATGAAATTTTTAATGATAGTTGGTTATATTCACCGATTTTTGCAATAATAGCCGTTTCCACAGCGGGACTAACTGCATTTTATATGTTTCGTATCTATTTACTTACTTTTGAAGGACATTTAAACCTTTATTTTAAAAATTATAGCGGAAAAACAAATAAATTTCTTTATTCAATATCTTTATGGGGTAAAGAAGGATCAAAAATAATGAGAAAAAAAAATTGTTTATTACCCCCCTTATTAACAATGAAAAGTTCTTGGAAAAAGATATATCAAATTGATACTACGGGAAAAAATACGATACAACCTTTTGTTACTATTTATCATAGTGAT